GATGTTTTTTTTTTTATCCAAAAAGAAGACCTTTCATTATTATTCATTGTTAATAATGAGAAGAAAGGAAAGTTTTTTTTAATGATTTTTGATCCTTCTTTACCCCATAATGATATTGAATAAAGGGAGTTATTTGTTTTTCCATTATAATTTTTACAATAAAGGTTTAAATGTCCATCAAAAGTAAGTAAGTAGATGCGAAACATATAAAATGCTGTTAATCCTGCTGTGGAACAGGCGATTATTGCGAAAATCGGTGAATACAACCAACTATCATTAAGAATTTCATCTTTGGACCAAAAGCAGGCAAGGGGTGGAATACCACAAAGAGAAAGGGTACCTAATAAAAAAGCATTTTTTGTAATTGGCACATGCTTTGTTAAACCACCCATAAGAACCATATTCTGACTTTTATCTGGAGAATATCCAACAACCGATTCCATTGAGTGAATAATGGACCCCGATCCTAAAAACAACAACGCTTTTGAATAAGCATGAGTAATCAAATGAAATAAAGCAGCCTGATAAGACCCCATACCCAAAGCTAACATCATATAGCCCAATTGAGACATTGTAGAATAGGCTAAACTTCTCTTAATATCTTTTTGAGCAAGAGCTAAAGTAGCTCCAAATAGTACTGTTATTATACCTATCAAAGCTATTAGATTCATGATGTAAGGTATTACTATAAAAAGCGGAAGAAGCCGAGCAACAAGAAAAATTCCCGCTGCTACCATGGTAGCAGCATGTATAAGAGCCGAAATGGGGGTAGGACCCTCCATAGCATCAGGTAACCATACATGAAGAGGAAATTGAGCAGATTTAGCAACTGCACCTGCAAATAATAGGACGGCGCACAAAGTAACAAATAATAAATTAACCTCATTATTATCAATCAAGTTATTGAATATTTTAAATAAATCCCGAAATTCAAAACTCCCCGTTGTCCAATAAAGACCTAAAATTCCTAATAATAAACCAAAATCCCCTACGCGATTAGTTACAAATGCCTTTTGACAAGCATTCGCCGCAGTAGGTCGAGTGAACCAAAAACCTATTAATAGATAAGAACACATTCCAACCAATTCCCAAAAAATATAAATTTGGATCAAATTCGAACTAGTAACTAATCCCAACATTGACGTATTGAACAAACTCATATACGCAAAAAATCTCAAATATCCTTGATCATGAGACATATAATTGTCACTATAAATAAGAACCATAATTCCAACAGTCGTGATTAATATTGCCATAATACAAGTAAGTGGATCGATCAAGTAGCCCAACTCTAAAGAAAAATCATTATTGATAGTCCAAGACCATACATATTGATAGATATAACTAGTATTTATTTGATCAATAGACAGATAAACTGCAAAAATCATAACTATACTTAACAATAAAATACTCGGAAAAGACCACATACGTCGAAGGTTTTTGGTTGCCGTCGGAAAAAGTAGAAGGCCCACTCCTATTAAGATAGGAATTGGAAGTGAGATGAACGGTATGATCCATGAATATTGATATGTATATTCCATAAAAAAGTATATTAAATTCCTAATTAATTTTTCTGATTCACCAGCTCTTATCTCTTTTCAAAAGGATCAGTTAATAACAAATTTAAATATCCAAAACGGAAATAGAATTTTATTTTTCTATTCTTAATTTTTTGCCAAATACTTCAAATATTTCAAGTCACGAAGTTACAATTGTTCAAATAAGATGAGATGATCCATTGAAACTATTAATGAACACACCCATTACTTTTAAGTAAAATTTTTTGACAATATAAAAACTGCAAATTTTCTTTATTATTTAGTATGCATTACAAAAATTCCCCGCTCTAGAGCAAGAAAGAATAATTAGACCAAAAACACTATTTTATTTTGGTATCAATCATAAAAGACAGTCTACAAGTTGATCCAGTAAAATAAGACTTCTTTGTATTAAATTCTACGAATCATTAAACAATTTTTTTTTGACAAAATAACATTATATATATTGTTTTTTCTTTGTTTCTAATCTAATAATTTCGAATTTTCGATAGCTATATTAGGAGTATACTATAATTTCAATAATAAATGGATAATAAATAGTAAAGAACAATTCATTTTGAACAATAGATGTCTTTCACATCCAACTATAGTAATGAATAATCAATTATAATTTTGTAATGGCAGTTCCAAAAAAGCGCACTTCTATATCAAAAAAACGGATTCGGAAAAATATTTGGAAAAGCAAAGGGCGTCGGGCAGCGTTGAAAGCTTTTTCGCTAGCAAAATCTCTTTCAACGGGTAATTCCCAAAGTTTTTTGGGGGACAAATCAAATAAATACTGAAAGATTGGAATAATCTGAATTGGTTTGACTCAAAAAACAGCCTAGTAAAAGTTCGTTTATAATTTTTATATTTTATATATATATTTTTTATATATTAAATATAAATTTTTTTTTATCAAAGCAATTAGTGTAATTTTCCTAATGTTTTGAGCGGATAAATATGAAATTCTTTTTCCTTTTTGTAGGCTATGTAAAAAAAAATAATAAATCGTTTGTTTACTCAATTAAAAAATGGAAAATGGTACTTTTTTGTTCAAAGAATAAAAAAGGTTGACCTTTCTTTTTCATATCTTTGTTTTATCATTTTCGAGATGGGGAAAATATGAATCCCCATCGCCCCACTAAACCAAAAAGTTTTTGTTGATTTTTGATTTTCTTATCTATTTTCGATATTATATATAATATCGAAATATAGAAGAGCAAATAGTAAACTGAAACTCTTTATTAAAAATTTAATAAGACATTGAAACGATGACATTAGTTGATTAAGTTAAAACCTTCTTTTTGAATTCTATGAACCCTTACCTTATTTCTTTTCTCGAAATCATTATTACTATTATAGATATAGAATATATCTCGCCGAATACATAATGAAATTGGTTTGCAAAATCCTATAAAATAAAACTATTATTAAAAAAATAAAACTATTATTAAATGAAGAAAATTGACACCTTAAATTCTTATTGAAATAAATGAAATCGGATAAGATTTTTATTGGAAACGCTCAAATCTCCTATTTTTTTCCCTTTAATGAAATTATCATTTAAAGATAAAGAGTTTTTTATCCACGATAAATATTTTGTAAAAAATATTCCATTTAATTGCAAATTCATTCTATTTTTTTCAATCTCGACGATTGAATAATAATAGGTTATTATGATTTCGAGAAAGCCGCTATGGTGAAATCGGTAGACACGCTGCTCTTAGGAAGCAGTGCTAGAGCATCTCGGTTCGAGTCCGAGTGGCGGCATGCCATTTTTTTTTTATAAAAAAAAGTTCTATAATAGAATTAATAATTCAAGTCCCAGATATTAATTCAAATAATTGAATTGCGGGACCTTTAAATTTATTTTTTTATGATATTTTTAACTTTCGAGCATATATTAACTCATATATCTTTTTCGGTCATTTCAATTGTCATTACAATTCAGTTAATAACCTTATTAATCAATGAAACCGTAGGACTCTATGTTTCGTCAGAAAAGGGCATGATAGTTACTTTTTTCTGTATAACAGGATTATTAGTTACTCGTTGGATTTATTTGAGGCATTTACCATTAAGTGATTTATATGAATCATTACTATTTCTTTCATGGGCTTTATCCATTATTCATCTATTTGCTTATTTAAAAAAATATAAAAACCATTTAAGTGTAAGCGCAATAACCGCGCCAAGTACTATTTTTACACAAGGTTTTGCTACTTCAGGTTTTTTAACTGAAATGCATCAATCCCCACTATTAGTTCCCGCTCTCCAATCTCATTGGTTAATGATGCACGTAAGTATGATGGTATTAGGTTATGCAGCTCTTTTATGTGGATCATTATTTTCAGTAGCTCTTATAGTGATTACATTTCAAAAAGCTATAAGAATTTTTGGTAAAAACAATAATTTATTAAATGCGTTATTTTCCTTTGATGAGATCCAATACATCAACGAAGGGAACTATTTTGTAAGAAACACTTCCTTTTTTTCTTCGAAGAATTATTATAAGTCTCAACTGATTCAACAATTAGATCATTGGAGTTATCGTATTATTAGTCTAGGGTTTATCTTTTTAAGCATAGGTATTCTTTCAGGGGCAGTATGGGCTAATGAGACATGGGGATCGTATTGGAATTGGGACCCAAAGGAAACTTGGGCATTTATTACTTGGACGATATTTGCAATTTATTTACATACGCGAACAAATAAAAATTTTGAAGGTGTAAATTCCGCAATTGTGGCCTCTATGGGTTTTCTTATAATTTGGATATGCTATTTTGGGGTCAATCTATTAGGGATAGGGCTACATAGTTATGGTTCATTTACATTAACATCTAATTGAATTCATTCAAGAAAGGGCCTGACGAACACAAACATGGAGGGGTATAGATAAGAAAATTGTGTGTAAGACATCGAGAACCCTTTGAATCACTACATTACTTGATTCAAATGGTTCTCACAAAAGCCAAATGTATGAGGAAGTCCAATTCATTTTTTTATTTAACTTAAGAAAAAAGACTTCTTTTTTTTATTGTGCAACGAATGATTAAAAAAAATTATTATAGTATTGCTGTTTCATTTTTTTATGAAAACTATCTAGCAAAATAATTAGATAAAATAGCTTCGACCTTGTCAACTGATAGTGAGAAAACAAAATCTGGATAAATACCAATACCTATGACAGGTATAAGGATAGAGATCGCAACAAACAACTCTCGTGGTCCCGAATCAAAAAAATAAGAATTTTTAGCATTAAAAAGCTTGTATCCATAGAACATCTGGCGTAACATAGATAATAAATAAATGGGAGTTAATATAATTCCAATTGCCATTACCAAAGTAATTACTATTTTTGCCATTAAAAGATATTTTTGGCTAGTAATTATTCCAAAAAAGACTATTAATTCTGCAACAAAACCGCTCATACCAGGCAATGCAAGGGAAGCCATCGATAAGATACTGAAAGTCATAAATATTTTTGGAATTGGGATAGCCAGTCCTCCCATTTCATCGAGATAAACCAGACGTATTCTATCATAACTTGTTCCTGCCAAGAAAAAAAGTGCAGCGCCAATAAATCCATGAGAGATTATTTGTAAAATAGCTCCATTCAGTCCCGTATCGCTTATAGAACCAATTCCTATAATTATGAAACCCATATGAGAGACGGAGGAATAAGCTATTCTTTTTTTTAAATTGCGTTGACCCGAAGATGTTGAAGCTGCATAGATTATTTGAATTATGCCTAATATGATCAACCAGGGTGAAAAGATAGAATGGGCGTGGGGTAATAATTCCATATTGATCCGAACCAATCCATATGCTCCCATTTTTAATAAGATTCCGGCTAGAAGCATACAAGTACTGTAATGTGCCTCTCCGTGGGTATCTGGTAACCATGTATGTAAGGGTATAATCGGTGATTTGACAGCAAAAGCAATAAGAAATCCGATATAGAATAGTATTTCTAGTGCTATAGGATACGATTGATTAGCTGATGTTTCAAAATTTAAAGTTGGTTCATTAGAACCATATAAACCGATACCCAGAACTCCCATTAACAAAAAAATGGAACCTCCCGCAGTGTACAAAATAAACTTTGTAGCTGAATACAACCGTTTCTTTCCGCCCCACATCGATAGAAGTAGATAAACGGGAATTAATTCTAACTCCCACATGATAAAAAAGAGTAAGAGGTCTCGAGCAGAAAATGATCCTATTTGACCACTATACATTGCTAACATTAGAAAATGGAATAATCGGGAATCTCGAGTAACTGGCCAAGCCGCTAAAGTAGCTAAAGTGGTGATAAACCCCGTCAGTAAAATGGGTCCTATGGAAAGTCCATCGATTCCCAATCTCCAGTAAAAATCCAAAAAAGGGATCCATTTATAATCCTCCATCAATTGGATTAATGGATCGTCTAATTCGAAATGATAACAAAACGCATAGGTTGTTAGAAGCAGCTCGAGTACACAGATACATATAGTATACCATCTCATTACTTTATTTCCTCTATGAGGGAAAAAGAAAAGTAATAAACCCGCAAATATTGGAAAAACTACAACTGTTGTTAACCAAGGAAAATAATTCGTAGTAAAAACAAGATACACTTGGACTAAAAAAACCCATGTTCGAAAATAAAATAAAAAAAAAATATATATATGTATATTTATTTTCGAGCACGAGTTTTTGTCGGTAAAAAAGAAATCAAATGTATTCAAGGGGGCTTTTAGAGAACGTATCAATAAGCTAGACCCATGCTTCGAGTTGTTTCATGCCATAAATAAACGCGAACACTCAAAAAATCTGTCGGACAGGCAGATTCACATCTCTTACAACCAACACAGTCTTCCGTTCGTGGAGCCGAAGCTATTTGCTTAGCTTTACATCCGCCCCAAGGTATCATTTCTAATACATCTGTGGGGCAAGCTCGGACACATTGAGTACACCCTATACATGTATCATAAATCTTTACTGAATGTGACATTGGATCTATAATTTTTTTTTAAGACTATAAATTTTCGATCGAGTAAATTTGTAAATGAATTATATATTTAGATACCAGATGAGTCAATAATTTATCAGAATTTTGATAATCAATCTACTTTCAGATTAACTCATGCGATAGGGCCAAGATACTTTGATTTTTTACGTTTTCGCAAACATTATCATGGATTACGTATGATACATATAATTTTACTTGATGAATATCATAATTTATCTCATAAATAAATATTACTTATTCAACAAATTCGATTGATTGATACGAGTGGATTTTCTGTTACGATAAATTGACGAAAGAATAGCTGGGCCAATAGCTGCTTCAGCGGCTGCAATAGCTATAACAAAAATTGAGAAAATATTCCCTTTTAATTGGCGACTATCAAAAAAATCAGAAAATGTTACGAAATTCATATTAACTGCATTCAGTATAAGCTCAAGACACATAAGGGCCCTAACCATATTTCGGCTTGTGATCAATCCATAGATACCGATAGAAAATAAATAGGCACTTATAATAAGTACATGTTCGAGCATGATTGACCAACTCCTTATCAATTCCGATTCATTTCAATATGAACAAAAATGTAATAGATTCAATTCAATTGACAAAAAAAAAGTACAGAACAAGAGAATATATTCGTAATCGATCGAATAAAAGAATTTTGAGTTTAGACCAAAAAATCTTCAAATAGAATTGAAGGGGAATGTGTGTGATAACATACAACAAAGTTTAAATTATGCTATTTCTAACTAAAGATTTATTACTGGCGAGCCACGGAAATTGCGCCGATCAAAGCAGCTAAAAGAATGATCGAAATGAGTTCAAATGGAAGAAAAAAATATGTTGATAAATAAATTCCAATTTGTTGACTATTACTTATTAAATCTTGCTCTAGAATCTGATTTGATCTTGTAGTCCAAATAATCCCATACCATGACGTATCTACAATAGTAGTCATTAGTGAAACAAAAATACTTGTACAAACCAGAAAAGTAACTCCATTCCCAACGGTCCAAAGATTAAAATCTTTGGAATATTCTGAACCCTTCATGAACATCACAGCAAATATGATTAAAACATTTATAGCTCCCACGTAAATAAGGAGTTGCGCAGCAGCTACAAACTGGGCGTTTGCTAGAATATAGAATAAGGATATAGAAACAAGAACCAGTCCCAACGAAAAAGCAGAATAAATGGAGTTGTTAAATAATAGTACTCCCATACTTCCTAATATAAGACCTGATCCCAACAAGACTACAAGAAAATCATGTATCGGTCCAGGCAAATCCATTATATGTAGTAAAAAAGAGATAAATAAATCTAAATGTTTTTCATGACCTTATTGATCTGACCAGGAAAAAAAATGTATAATCAATTCCTAATTAAATATTAAGGGGTGTGAATTAATGTAGGTACAGTTATTCTATTAATCTTAGTCTTGATCTGAAAGAGTAAAGTAGATTGAAACTATATATTTCGAAATATATAGTTTCAATCTAAATTAAGCTACAATTCTCATGAATCAATAGTTTGGATTTGTAGGTAGTGACCAAACAAACAAAACGAAAGAAACCTCATGTCTTTAGATCAAAACAGAACCTTAGTAATTGTAAATTACTCTTTAATCAACAGATTGACTTATTTTAGACTTCAATTTGAGGCGAATTCGAATTCAAAATTGTTCTAATTGTATAATCATCAACTACTGACATTGGTAAACGACCCAAAGAAATTTGATTATAATTCAATTCGTGACGATCATAAGTAGAAAGTTCATATTCTTCAGTCATTGATAAACAATTTGTTGGACAATATTCAACACAGTTACCACAAAATATACAGATCCCGAAATCAATACTGTAATTAAGCAATCGTTTCTTTCGAATATCCGTTTCCAATTTCCAATCAACAACGGGGAGATCTATAGGACATACACGAACACATACTTCACAAGCAATGCATTTATCGAATTCAAAATGGATTCGACCACGGAAACGCTCCGATGCTATTAATTTTTCGTAAGGATATTGAATAGTTACAGGCAAACGATTTGCATGGGATAAAGTAATCATGAAACCCTGACCAATGTACCTTGCAGCTCGTACTGTTTGTTGACCATAATTCATGAACCCAGTTACCATAGGGAACATATTATAATATCTCTAAAGAATTTTATGTTTGTTTCTTTCTCTTGTTTGAGCAAGTCGTGAATATAGAATATGGTATTCCTTTACAATGAAAAGAGTTGAAAAGATGTTGTTAATAATAGATTACCGAGAGATATAGGTAAAAGAAATTTCCATCCAAGATTTAATAGTTGATCTATTCTTAGTCGGGGTAAAGTCCATCTTGTTGCTATAGAAATGAACAAGAACAAATAAGTTTTCGCTAATGTAATAAAGATACTAATTGTCATTCCAAAGACTTCATACACTTTATTTATTTCAAATAGTTCATAACCTAATATGTATGGAATAGAGATATCCCAACCACCCAAGTAAAGAACAGTTACAAATAACGAAGAAACTAATAGATTTAGATAGGAAGCAACATAAAATAAACCAAATTTTATACCTGAATACTCAGTTTGATAACCCGCTACTAATTCTTCTTCTGCTTCTGGTAAATCAAAAGGTAATCTCTCGCATTCTGCTAAGGAAGAAATTAGAAAAATAACAAACCCTATAGGTTGACGCCACAAATTCCAACCCCAAAAACCATATTTTGATTGAGCCTCAACTATATCAACGGTACTAGAACTGTTAGATAATTATAGTCGGTAATAACATCACTGTTCTCATCGCTATTACAGAACCGTACATGAGATTTTCACCTCATACGGCTCCTTGAGGGCCTTAAATAAATCTAAGGAGCGTATCGGGATTATTTATCTTGTCTTGCTATGTTTTTTTTGTAGAATACTATAAGATAAAAATATACTATAAGATAAAAATCTATCGTGTGTCCCCAAATTAACCCAATAGAATTCTGTCTGTTATAATAATAAAGAAAAAGGTTACTTCTGAATTGATCTCATCCTTTAAAAAAAATTCTTTGTTGAGTAATAACTTAATTCTTTACTAAAATACTATTTATTATAAATATCAATAACCCATTGTTTTCAATTACGAAAAAAAAATTGGCTATTCCATTAGTTCATGAATTCGGACATGAATTCTATCTCTATGAATAGGGAGATAGGAAAGAAATGCATATAGTAATGGAGATAAGAAACAATAAAAAATATCTCTTTTTTTTTTTTTTTGTAATTGGATTCTTTCCATTTTTTTTCGTTCCTATTCTTCTTTCTGAGAAAAAGGGTACTTACTCAATAAGGGATTATTTCGTTTCCGATAGTCATTTATTTAATGGGTGGATAGGCGTATACTCTGGATCGGAATCGTGGGGAGTACTGCCTGATCATTTCTACAAACTTAAAGCCCCAATTCGTATTCTTTTTATATTATGCATTTTGCAAAAATGTCCTTCTCTCTCTTTTGGTTTTGGATAATTTTGAAAATCTCCATTACTAATCCTTTGTATATCTTGGTGTTTCTAACCATCCACTCATTTTTGCTCAATCGGCTGTGTTATGGTAATACACATATGGTAGTACATAAAAATAATAGTGAAAACTCAATCCGGTTGATCTTTTGAGTCCGCTTCAAGACAGGATAACTAGTGACCCAATCTTGGGGCTCTCTTGCGCCTATATTTTTTTCTGCTTAACTCTTATACATAGAAAATGAGACTTAATATTTTGACTGCTAATTTTTATTTATATAAGCTGTTTTCTTTCACTCATATAACTATCTGATTTAGTTCATTAATCCGAATAATAAATATAAAAATGAGGATATCTATTCAATGCATTTCAACCCTTTTCTCGAAAAAAAGTGGGAGAAGTTTATGTCTCAACGAATCACACGTAGAGATATTGATAATACACATAGAGTTAATGGTATTTCATAACTAATTGATTGAGCAGCAGCTCGTAGACCACCTAAGAAGGAATATTTATTATTGGATCCATATCCTGACATAAGAAGTCCGATGGGAGCAACACTTGAAATGGCAATCCATAAAAAAACACCGATAGGTAGATCGGCTAAAACAAGGCGATAACCAAAAGGAATTACTGAATAGCTTAGTAAAATTGATATGACTGCTATGGATGGTCCCATACTGAATAAGCGAGTATCACCTCTAGATGGAAGCAGATTTTCTTTAAAAAGTAGTTTTGTACCATCTGCTAAAGCTTGAAGAACTCCCAAAGGACCAGCATATTCAGGTCCAATCCGTTGTTGTATTCCTGCGGATATTTCTCTTTCTAACCATACAATTACTAGTACGCCTATTGTGATTCCCAATACAGTAGTCAAAATAGGGACAAGTACCCATAGAATTCCATAGAATTCTTTTAAGAATTCCAATCTCGAAAAAGAATTGATATCTTGGACTTGTGATGTATCAATTATCATTTTAACGATCAACTTCTCCCATAATGATATCTATGCTACCTAGTATTGTCATAATATCAGCCAATTTCATTCTTTTAACTAACTGAGGAAGAATTTGCAAATTGATAAAACCCGGCGGGCGAATTTTCCACCTCCAAGGAAAACCACCCTGATCCCCTATCAAAAAAATGCCCAATTCTCCTTTGGGGGCTTCGACTCTCACATAAAGTTCTTGTTTCGCCAATTCAAAAGTTGGCGAAGGTTTTTTACTAATGAATCGATAGTCAAAGTCATTCCATTCCGGAGACCTTGCTCGATCAAAAGATCGTATTTCTAAATTTTCATAAGGTCCCCCTGGAATTCCTTCCAAAGCTTGTTGAATAATTTTTACGGATTCCGTCATCTCAGCAAGTCTGACTAAATAACGAGCTAATGAATCGCCTTCTTTTTGCCACTGAACTTCCCAATCAAATTCGTCATAACACTCATAACGATCAACTTTACGAAGATCCCATGGTATTCCGGAAGCTCGTAGCATTGGTCCTGATAACCCCCAATTTATGACCTCTTCTCCAGAAATAATACCTACTCCCTCAACTCGTTCTAAAAAAATAGGATTTTGTGTAATAAGTTTTTGATATTCAGCAACCGCTGTCAAAAAATAATCGCAGAAATCCAAACATTTATCTATCCATCCATGAGGTAGATCAGCCGCGACTCCCCCGATACGAAAAAAATTATGCATCATTCTCATACCGGTGGCTGCTTCGAATAGATCATATACTAATTCTCGTTCTCTGAAAATATAGAAGAAGGGAGTCTGTGCGCCAATATCCGCCATAAAAGGGCCAAGCCATAACAGATGAGAAGCTATACGACTCAACTCCAACATAATTACTCTGATATAGCTAGCTCTTTTGGGGACTTGAATATTTCCCAACTGTTCTGGACCATTTACGGTTATTGCTTCTGTAAACATAGTAGCTAAATAATCCCAACGTGTTACATAAGGTAGATATTGTATAATTGTTCGGTTTTCTGCAATTTTTTCCATCCCTCTGTGTAAATAACCCAATATTGGTTCACAGTCAATAACATCTTCACCATCCAAAGTAAGGATGAGTCGAAGAACACCGTGCATTGAGGGGTGGTGAGGTCCCATATTGACTATCATGAGGTCTTTTCTTGTAGCCGGTCCATTCATAAGTTTTTCCTCGATTCATCTTTCCATGAATTGCTGAAAATTAAAATAAGTTCATAAAAATGCAAGATCTAATAAATCAAATAATTAAAAATTACTTTTTAAATTACTGAGTTTTTGACTCCCGAATATCCAATTGATTAATTAATTCTTTATAACGCATTTTATTTTTCTTTGATAAATAAGAAAGTAATCGTTGGCGTTTTCCGAGAATTTTACGTAGACCTCTTTGAGATAAATAGTCTTTTTTGTGCAATTCCAAATGTGAAGTAAGTCTTCGTATCTTATTGGTGAAACTGACTACTTGAAATTCAACAGATCCTCCATTTTCTTTTTTTTCTTCTTGCGAAATAACTGAGCTGAATGAATTTTTTACCATAAAATTAAATCTCCTTAGCCTTCTTTTTTTTTATAAATTATTATTGATCAGTAATAATAATGTTACTCGTTTTAATTTGATATACACAATAATCTTACTTTGATTAAGAATTTCTATTCTTTTTTTTTTTAATAAAATCTAGCAATCCCTTTTTTGAAAATTTCAGATAGGTATACAAAAGTCTGGTATATTTTTGCATGCACAAAAAATATTTAGACTGCAATTTTCAATTTAAAATGAAATAAGAATATTTTCTTGATTCATTTCTAAATCTAATAGATACGTCATTAAATTCAATTAATATCATCTATCAGAATCTAAGAGAGTGCCATATGTGTATTTCTTTGTCTTCATATACCATATAAGGTACGGGCAATATAGGAAAAATGTAGCATTAACTAATTTGCAATTGTGGATACATATGGATCCTTAGCATACTAAAACGACTGCTATTATTGGTATCAAACCAATACCGATTCATACAAGCTAAATCTTCTAATCGATAATTGGGCCAAAGAAAGAACTTTAATTTTTTTAGTTGATTTTGATATCTATCAAGATGTTTGCTTGTTTTATCTAAAACTTGATCATCTGTTTTCACCTTATTTCCATTGTAAAATGCTGTATTTCTCTGGATATCATTTTTATTCCCAGAATTGAAACAAATTAGAATTCTAAACTCTCTACGACCTCTAGGGGATAAGATATTTTCCGGAACAAGCAAATCATAATAATTGCTGGTTCTATTTTCAGTCATTTTTTGAGGTATTGCAATGGATTCAGCAAAACTCCTCTTATAAGGATAGCCTTTTTCTTGATATTTTTGATTAAATTGGTACTTATTCTTATGAACTAATGAAATACCTATGGTTTGAGACATAATAAATTTTCCATCATTTTTTACAGACAGACGAATGGGTTCTATAATAAGTATTCCAGTTCTAATTAATTCTGAAAGAATCAAGCCCTTCGAAGATAGCAGAATATCCAGACTCAGGTTGCCATTTTGAATAGAGGATATATAAATTTGTTTGGGATCTAGCAGTCTAACCAGGAGACAACATATTTTGATGTTATTGAAAATTTTTTTATTTACGTATGCCGAACCATCCCATCTGCATTGAACACGAAAATATTTTTTTAGTAACAACTCAAACTCCTTGCTAATCTTTTTCGCGTATTGGTTTTGATTTATACGTTTTCTCCTATCTGCTACCGCAGAATCTTCTTGAAGATTTTTTTTGTGGTTTGAGTGAACTGAGTCAAGATCCTCTTTGGCCACAGATTCCTTTTCTGCTTTATTTCCATTTTCTAATTCAAAAGTTTTTTCCTTCGCTGATAGAAAAAAAGATCCTTTTTTCTTTTCAATGAGTTTTTTTTTTTTACTAAAAATTTCATTTCCATTCAATTTTTTTTCCTTTCCATTCAAATTAAAAAGAAGTGATTTGATTGGTATCAGCCATGGATTAATCTTATATGCATTATAAAGTATCAAAAATTCTGGAAAGACCCACCCACGTTTCAAATTCGATCTGGAACCACTTAGTATTTCTTCATTCATTCTCATCCAATCAAAAAAAGTTTGTTTTTTTTTGTTGGATCGGTTGCTTTTTTTATCTTGATTAATTGTCAGATAAAACAAATGTTTCTTATTTATTTTTTTAATTAGTTGAAAATGATTAACCCCAGTTTTAGTATTTTTTTTACTGTTCGTGTCAGCCTCAATATGGATCCAGGATCGAATATCGACCTTATTTTTAATAGAAAAATGCAGCATTCTCCAATCAAAATATTTTCTATCCATAGTTTTTTCCAGATCTATAATATCATCTTCTCGTAGATAATTATTGATAAGGATATCAGTCAGTATATCAATAAATTTACATTTATCCGTGTTGTACTTATAAGAACTTTCTTGATTATTTTTTACTTCTACTGGTAATTCAACAATATATGAATCTTTATTATCTTCATAATTAATAGATTTATATGATAAACAATCATATATATATTTTTTTATTTTCTTATCTTTTTTATTCGGTAATGAGTCGTCTATTTCAAAATGATTTTGTTTTTTGTAAGCAATTAATCGGTTTTTTTCATCTGAAAAACATTGGTTAAAATCTTTATTTTTACGATCTTGCTTAACTCTATTTCGCCATTTTTGGGGGAGTAATTTTGACCATCTAATCGGATATAAATCCAAGTTATAATGACCCCTTAACCAGTTTTTCCATTGATTTCTCATTCCAGAATTTTCAAGATTATTTTGTTTTAGGTCGGAATGTAATATTTCGTGTGCTCCAACAACTTCAACAAAATAATCCTCTATTTCATTCTTAAGAAAACGAGATGTTCCGTGATATTGAAAGACAGGTCTTAACTTAGATAAATTAATAATTTGTGTTTGTGATAATTTGTAAAATAAATATGCTTGCGACAAGTATGATAAGTCCAAAAAGATCTTTCCATTCTTATTAGTAATATTGGAAAGTGACTTTTTGATAGTGGAAATAAAGTCAATTATACTTTGATTTCTTTTATCAATTCTTTCTTGATTTGATTCATTATTGAAAATGGATTTAGTAAATTTTTTTTTTATTGATTCAATAAAAAGTTGGCCATTCCTCGGCATATTAATCATACGTTGAAAACATATACATAGATATTTTTCAACAAAAAAATTTAGAAAATGATGCGATTTACGAATTAATCGTACATTTCTTTTTTTTAATATCTTTAAAATATTTTTCTGAGATTCAAATATTTTATCATCATAACTTATTTTGTTAGGACTAATTTCTGTATTTAGCAACTCTTGTTTCGTGTCTTTTCTAATTTTTTCAATTTTTTTTAGTATGGTGTTTGTTCTATCAGTCAAATCTTTCATTTTTTTTTCTCTCAATGAAAAATTTGTCCAATCCATAGAACTAATTACAATGGACGAGTCTTGGATCATTCGATTACTTATTATCGAATTTTTTTCGTTTTTAGCTTGATTCAACTTGTATATTTCTTTCAATTGAAATAATCGAATTGGGGTTCTTTGTAAAAGTGCTTTTATTCCTTCTTTTATCTTTATAAATAAAATGTTTTCGGTGACCTCTTTTTTTTTTTCTTTTGAAAAATTTATAATTTCTTTGAAAATTTTTATAAACAACTTTGTTCTTAAAAGTCTTCCAATACACATCTTTGTCCAGTTTTTTAAATTTTTTGCTCTTTCGGTTATTAACTCGGGTTCAAAAAACGAAAGGTTTCTTGTGCCAGTACCAAAAGGAAGGTCAGTTTCCATTCCCAAAATTGTTAAAAAAGAAAAATCCCTTTTCTCTTTTATTGAATCAGGGGATTCTAACCTAGATTTGGGCCACGGTTTCAGACGAAAAGGAAATAAGATCTTTATTTGAATACCGTCTGTTAACCAATTTTTTGGAAATTCGTTTTCTGATAATGGAATACCATTATATGTGCACTTTATATGAATTTCTTTATTCCAATTTTGAAAATCCTCATACCAGTCAGGAACTGCAAATAATAGCATACGGGTAAGGTTTTTAGCTATTATCAATGAGGGTAAGACAATATATTTTCTAATAATTGATTGAGTTATTAACAAAGAACCTCTTATTACTTGAGCAAATCGAATGCTATCCCAGAGTTCTCCTATTTCTATACGTCTTTCTTCTAAGGTGCTTTTCAACAACTTTCTACTTTTTTGCATATTTTCGCTTCTCGTTTCTTCTCTATTATTCGAAATAGTCAATTCTGTGTTTGTCCATATCCAAGGTCTAAAAAGTTTTTTCATTAGACCAGGAATATCAAAAAAACGAGATTTGGCTACTCTGTCAAAAAAAAGAAAAGAATGTACACGTTTTTGAAACAGTTTCCCAATAAATGTTTTACGTCGTTGAGCACGCATAGAGCCTTTGATTAGCTCTCGACGAAAATCCGATTGGTAGGAATAGCGTATCAGAGAAATTTGATCTGAGTCCTCAGACTCATCAGTATAGTTGATATTAGTATTAGTAGGAATATTTCTAATTTTTTCGTTCTCCTTTTGCCGATCAGTAAGCTTATTCCTATCATTAAAAAGTATGACATTTTTGGCTCTTCTTGAACGAATTTGATGATCTTCCGGCATATCTTCGTCGTTTTCTTGGATCAGTTGGTCTGTCTCCGTGATTAATTTGTATGACCAGCGAGGAACTTTTTTACTTATTTCTTTTATTGCAATCGAGTTTTCACCACTTTCTTTAGCTCCATCGAAGAAAAAGTTGAAAGATTTTCTTCGATCTTCTGACTCAATTTTATCTTCAATTTGTGGGTAATTAGTATTAAAAAAAATAACATGAATCTTATTTATCCAAATTTTCTTTTTCTCACTATCATTTTTTCTAGAACTTTTATTTAGCATTGAGAATAATAAAACTAAATTGATTCGTCTCCGGTAAGGACCACTCAACAACGGATCATATATTTTTGGTAAATAGTCTTTTTTAGTTTTATCATTACATAATTGACTCCTTTTTTGCAGTACATCCCCAACTAAAGTAAGGGATCCGTGATCGAGAAGTCGAATTCTAGTTATAACTATTTTTTGAAAATTTATTTTTTTTTTTTCATTGAGAGAATTCCAAGGATTATCGAATTGATAATAATAAAGTTTTTTTGTTGTCAACAAAGATATCTTTTTTTTTATCATTTCTAAAAAAGTTGCTATACTAGGTGGATGTGTAAAAACTATTCTGTCTTTTCCGTCACTTTCACATGTATAAAAAAAATATTGTGACATTTCGTTTCTAACAGCATTTTCAAATTTATCATTTTTTATATATCGAACTGGACGATTCCATCGTTTATAGTCGAAAAGGATAGTCACAAGAGGTTTTTCAAACCAGAAGAGAGATT